ATAATAAAAATCTCAACTAAATTAATAATATTATCAACAACTATAATATCTACATTATTAGTATTAAGATCTGAAAATTGATTTAGAATATGAATGGGGTTAGAAATTAATATACTATCATTCATTCCATTAATAGAAGAAAGAAAAAATTTAATATCGTCAGAATCAAAAATAATTTATTTTATTATTCAAAGTATAGCCTCAATAATATTCCTATTTATAATTACTATAAGCCCCTTAATTATAATTAATGAAAACATGATTAGTTATTTACCAATATCAATAATTACTTTAAGTATATCCATAAAAATCGGAATAGCACCCATACATTTGTGATTTATTAATATTATAAAAAAATTAAAATGGAACAATTGTATATTACTAATAACATGACAGAAGATTGCACCTTTATATGTAATAAGAAATACAAGTAATAACATTTTTATGATTAATGTCTTAGCTATCACAAGAGCACTAATTGGAGCAATTGGTGGAATTAATCAGACATCAACAAAAAAAATTATAGCATACTCATCAGTCAACCATTTAGGATGAATCACAACGTGTATTATATACGATAATGAAACATGAATGAAATATTTAATTATTTATTCAATAATAATTATTATTTTAACTAGAAGTTTTGAAAAAAAGTCAATCAACTTTATTAATCAAATAAACATAAATATAAAAACAAAAACTGAAAAAATAAGATTTATTGTTATAATATTAAGACTAGGAGGTCTACCCCCATTTCTGGGATTCTTACCTAAGTGATTAGTCATTCAATCACTTATAAATAACGAATGTAAAATAACCATTCTTATTCTTATAATAACGTCAATAATTACATTATTTTATTATCTACGAATAATTACACCTATCATCATAATAAATAATTATATTAATAAATGAAACATTAAAAGAAAAAATATAAAGATTACATATATATTAAATTTAATTATTAATATAATATTGCCTATTACTATAATTATCAGAATAACATAAAACCTTAAGTTAAATAAACTGTTAACCTTCAAAGTTAAAAATATAAATATAATTTTATAGGCTTTAGTAAAATACTACTTCAGAATTGCAGTCTGATATCATCTAATTGACTATAAAACCTGATAAAGGAATTAAAAATTCATATATAAATTTACAATTTACAACCTATAATCAGACACTTTATCTAAGTAAATTTATTTATTTAGAGAACGTAAAATTGAATAAATGAATATTCTCAACAAATCATAAAGACATTGGAACATTATACTTTATACTAGGTATATGATCAGGAATAATTGGTATATCAATAAGATGAATTATTCGTATTGAACTGGGACAACCAGGATCATTTATTGGAAATGATCAAATTTATAATGTAATTGTAACAGCACATGCCTTCATTATAATTTTCTTTATAGTTATACCAATTATAATTGGAGGGTTTGGTAATTGATTAGTGCCTTTAATAATTGGAGCACCTGACATAGCATTCCCACGAATAAATAATATAAGATTCTGACTTTTACCACCATCACTTACACTTTTATTAGTAGGTAGAATAGTTGATGCTGGTGCCGGTACAGGATGAACTGTATACCCACCACTATCTAGTAATTTAGCACATAATGGGGCATCAGTTGATTTAACTATTTTTTCCCTACACCTTGCAGGTGTGTCATCAATTCTAGGAGCTGTAAACTTTATTTCAACAATTATTAATATACGAATTGCAGGTATAACTAGAGAAAAAATTCCACTATTCGTTTGATCTGTAGGTATTACTGCCCTGTTATTATTATTATCATTACCTGTTTTAGCGGGAGCGATTACAATATTATTAACTGATCGTAATTTAAATACATCATTCTTTGACCCAGCAGGTGGGGGTGACCCGGTCCTTTATCAACATTTATTTTGATTCTTTGGACACCCAGAAGTATATATTTTAATTTTACCAGGATTCGGAATTATTTCACACATTATTAGACAAGAAAGTGGTAAAAGAAATGCATTCGGTTCAACAGGAATAATTTATGCCATATTAGCTATTGGTTTATTAGGATTTATTGTATGAGCCCACCATATGTTTACAGTTGGAATAGATGTAGACACTCGAGCATACTTTACCTCAGCCACTATAATTATTGCTATTCCAACTGGAATTAAAATTTTCAGTTGATTAGCAACTATCCATGGATCTATAATTAATTATTCACCTTCAATATTATGAACATTAGGGTTTGTATTTTTATTTACAATTGGAGGACTAACAGGTATTGTTTTAGCAAATTCATCAATTGATATTGTATTACATGACACTTATTATGTAGTAGCACACTTCCATTATGTTCTTTCTATGGGAGCAGTATTCGCCATTATAGCAGGATTTATTCAATGATATCCACTATTTACAGGAATAACAATAAATCCAAAATGACTAAAAACTCAATTTTTCACTATATTTATTGGAGTAAACTTAACCTTCTTTCCACAACACTTTTTAGGATTAAGAGGTATACCACGACGGTATTCAGACTATCCTGATATATATATATCATGAAACGTAATTTCATCAATTGGATCAACTATTTCAATCCTAGGAACTATAATATTCATTATAATTATATGAGAAAGTATAGTATCTAAACGAAAGGTTATATTTGTTATAAATATAAATTCAAGAATTGAATGATTACAAAATTATCCACCAGCTGAACACTCATATAACGAAATACCTATTGCATTTAACTTCTAATATGGCAGAAATATATGCAATGAATTTAAGATTCATTTATAAAGATTAATCTTTTTTTAGAAATAAGAAAATGATCACAAATTAATTTTCAAGACCCTAATTCACCTCTTATAGAACAATTAATATTTTTTCATGACAGAACAATAATTATTTTAATTATAATTACAACTTTGATCGCCTGAATTATATTCAAAATACTATTTAATAAAATAATTAATCGATTTATAATAGAAAATCAAATAATTGAAATTATTTGAACAGTTATTCCAGCGTTAATTCTTATTTTAATTGCTCTTCCCTCACTTCGAATTTTATATATAATGGATGAAACTAAAAATCCAACTTTAACAATTAAAGCAATTGGACACCAATGGTATTGAAGTTATGAATATTCGGATTTCAAAAATATTGAATTTGAATCTTATATAAAACCTACAAGAGAAATTGAAATAAATGAATTTCGTTTACTTGAAACTGATAATCGAATTACACTTCCAATTAATAATCAAATTCGAATCATTGTTACTGCAACAGATGTATTACATTCATGAACCATTCCAAGTTTAGGAATTAAAATTGACGCCATCCCAGGACGATTAAATCAGGGATCAATATTAATTAATCGACCGGGAATTATGTATGGACAATGTTCAGAAATTTGTGGAGCAAATCATAGATTTATACCTATTACAATTGAAAGTGTAAATACAAAACAATTCATTAGATGATTAAAAAATAGTTCATTAAGTGGCTGAAAGTTAAGCAATGGTCTCTTAAACCAAAATATAGTAATTAACGTATACTCTTAATGGAAAAATTAGTTTATAAAAAACATCAGATTGTCAAACTGAAAAAATTAAATATAATATTTTTCTATACCACAAATAGCACCATTATCATGATTAACGTTAATAATTATATTCATTATTATAATTGTCGTTATTAATAGAATAACATATTTTAACAAAAATTATAAAATTGAAGAAAGAATAGAAAATAAAAAAATAAATCAACTTAATTGAAAATGATAACAAATTTATTTTCAACCTTTGACCCATCAACATCAATGTATTATTCAATAAATTGAATAAGAACTATGATTATTTTAGTTGTAATACCTTACCCATATTGAATTATTAAATCACGACAGAAAATTATAATTGATATTATTTATAAAACTTTACACCAAGAATTTAAAACACTTTTATCTAAAAGTGAAGGACTAACATTAATAATAACATCTTTATTCATATTCATTTTAGTCAACAATATAATAGGACTATTACCATATATTTTTACTAGATCTAGACACTTAATTTTTTCACTAGCATTATCGTTACCGTTATGACTTTCAATTATATTATTTGGATGAATTAATAAAACACAACATATATTTAGTCATTTAATTCCAGCAGGAACACCTGGTATATTAATACCTTTCATAGTATGCATTGAAACAATTAGTAATATTATTCGACCAGGGTCACTAGCCGTACGGCTAACAGCCAATATAATTGCTGGACACTTGTTGATGAGATTACTGGGAAATAATACAACAAGAGCATCAACAATTATAGTTATAATATTAATAACTGTTCAAATTATACTAATATTATTTGAAACAGCAGTAGCAATAATTCAAGCCTATGTATTCTCAGTATTAACAACTTTATATTCAAGTGAAGTTAATTATGCAAAAAAGTAATCACCCATTCCATTTAGTAGATCCTAGACCATGACCTTTAACAGGATCAATTGGTGCTATAACAATAACATCAGGAATAGTTATATGATTTCATATAAAAAACCCAGCATTAATAGCACTAGGAATTATAATTTTATTATTAACCATAATTCAATGATGACGAGATATTGTACGTGAAGGAACTTATCAAGGAAAGCACACTATTATAGTAACTAACGGATTAAAGTGAGGTATAATTTTATTTATTATTTCAGAGATTTTCTTTTTTATCTCATTTTTCTGGGCCTTCTTTCACAGTAGACTTGCACCGACTATTGAAATCGGTATAACCTGGCCTCCGAAAGGAATTAAAACCTTTAACCCTATAGATATTCCTCTTTTAAATACAACAATTTTATTATCTTCAGGTATTACTATTACATGAGCCCACCACAGTATTATAAGAAAAAATCATAGCCAAACAGTTAGGGGTTTATTTTTAACAGTTACGTTGGGGATTTATTTCACTATCCTGCAAGCATATGAATATTTAGAGTCCCCATTTACAATCAGTGACTCCGTCTATGGATCTTGTTTCTTCATAGCAACTGGATTTCATGGAATTCACGTAATCATTGGAACTACATTCTTATTAGTTTGTTTAATTCGAACTATAAAATTTCATTTTTCAAGTAAACACCATTTTGGATTCGAAGCGGCCGCTTGATATTGACACTTTGTAGACGTAGTCTGATTATTTTTATATATTTCAATTTACTGATGGGGTAGTTATTTTTTTAGTATATAAAGTATTCTTAACTTCCAATTAAGAGGTCTCAGAAGAGAAAAAATAATTTTATTAACTAGATCATCAATTATAATTAGATTTATAATCAGAGTGGTACTTATTATATTATGCTCGGTTATTTCGAAGAAAACAAAAAACAACCGAGAAAAGATAACACCATTTGAATGCGGGTTTGACCCTAAAAGTTCATCACGTATACCATTCTCTATTCAATTTTTTATAATTGCAATTATCTTTTTAATTTTTGATGTAGAAATTGTAATTCTAATACCAACAATTAAAATTATACAAATAACAAAAATAAAATCATGATTTATCGTAACATCAACATTTTTAATTATTTTAATTGTTGGGTTATATCATGAATGAAAAAACGGAATTCTAGAATGAAGAAATTGGGGTTATAGTTAATAATAACATTTAATTTGCAATTAAAAATTATTCTAAAAAGAATTATCCTCAAGTAGTGAAGTAAATTTTACATTTAGTTTCGACCTAAAAATAGAGCTATAGCTCCTTACTTTTAACTAAAACCAAAAATAGAGGTATTTCACTGTTAATGAAATTATTGATTAAAAATCTAGTTAAAAGAGAATGTTGTAACTAAAAGAAGCCGCTAACTATCTTTTAAAGCGGTTAAAGTCCGTTTTTCTCTTAAATTTATATAGTTTATAATAAAACACCTCATTTTCAATGAGAAGAAAAAATAATTATTTTTATAAATACCTGAAGGGATTAAATCCCATAATAATATCTTCAATATTAAGCTTTAAAATTAAGCTATCCAAGTATTAAAAGACAAAAAATATTAAAGAAAATAAAAAAAAAGAAATTATATAAATTTTTAAATTATTATAATAGAAAAAATGAACAAACTTTCTCAAAACTACTACGTAAAAAAAAGATAGTTTTGAGAAAATTAATTCCCCCCAACCAACTTCCAAATTATGATTCAAATTAAATGAAATATTAAAAAAATTCTTATTTAAAATATAAGTTCTAAAAGAAGGTATAAATCACATACTTCCTAAAAAGGAAGAAGTTTTATAAAAAATTATATAACTAGAAGATGAATTATAATAAAAAACTGATAATTCATAGCCTAAAAAAGACCCTAATAAAATTATAAATAAAGATATTAACTTTATAAAAGTTGATAAAACTAAAAAAGAAGGTGTTACAAAAATTATTCATATTAAAATACTTCCTGAAAATATAGACATTATAACTAAGAAAATTATAGAAAAATTTATCAATTTATCTTCAGTATAATTCTGGCAACTATAAGAATTAGGGTAAAGACTTATAGTATAGTAAATTAAACGAACACTATAAGAAACAGTTAAACCTACAGAAACATATATAATAATATAATAAAATATATTTGAACCTGTAAAAGTTGATAATTCTAAAATTAAATCCTTTGAATAGAATCCCGAAAGATAGGGAAAACCACATAAAGAAAGATTTGAAATACAAAAACATGTAATTGTGAAAGGTAATTGATAAGATAAACCACCCATAAAACGAATATCCTGTGTATCATTTATAACATGAATAATCAAGCCTGCACATAAAAAAAGTAAAGCCTTAAAAAAAGCATGTGTTAATAAGTGAAAATATGATAAATAAGGAAAACCTAAGAAAAGAATTCTTATTATTAAACCTAGTTGACTTAGAGTAGATAAAGCAATAATTTTTTTTAAATCAAATTCAAAATTAGCCCCCAACCCTGATATAAATATGGTCATTAAAGACAAAATTAAAAAAAAATCACAATTGAATATATAAATTATTGAACTAAAACGAATTAAAAGATAGACACCCGCAGTTACTAAAGTTGAAGAATGAACTAAAGCAGAGACTGGTGTTGGAGCTGCCATAGCAGCAGGCAGTCATGAAGAAAAGGGAATCTGAGCTCTTTTAGTAAAACCAGCTAAAATTAATAAGATAATTAAATAAAATATTCAATTATCATAAAGAAATAAATAATAAAAAAAATGTCAACTACCAAAATTTATTATTCAAGCAATTGATAAAAGAATAGCTACATCTCCAATACGATTTGTTAAAATAGTTAATATACCAGCTCTATGGGACTTATAATTTTGGAAATAAATAACTAAACAATAAGAAACTAAACCTAAGCCATCTCAACCAATTAAAATTCTAATAAGATTTGGTCTTATAATAAGTATAAACATAGAAAAAATAAATATTAAAACTAAATATAAAAATCGAATTTTATTGTGATCTGAAATTATATAACTATGACTATATAAAATAACTATAGAAGAAATAAAAAAAACACAACCTCTAAATAACAAAGATATTCAATCAAAAATTAAAGTTAAAGTAATTATTATTCTATTATAAGTTACAAATTCCCAATCCAACAAAAAAATCTGATTAGAATAAATAAAGAAAAGGCCTAGTAAAAATATTAATAAGCCTAAAATAAATAAAGAAAAAGATCTAATTATATAAAAAGAAGTATTTTTCAAAGTCTGAAATAATATTATACCTATAACACCACAAATTATTATTCTTATTAAACTATTCAAACATAATCAAACTATAAAAATATCAATTTTTAAAATTATAAAATTTAAAGGAAAACAATGAAGAAAAAGTAGTATATATTCACGCAAATTAATATTAAAGATGGATTTTAATCCAGAATATAAAGAACCGTGCTGAGTATTAGAATACAAATAAATTCTATAACAACAACTTAAGAATGAACCTCAAAATAAGAAAAAGAAAGAATAATAAGATCAACTTATAACACTATTAATAATAAAAATTTCTCCTAGCAAATTTAAGGTTATAGGTCTAGCCATATTATTGGCACAAAACAAAAATCAAAAAAAAGATAATCTTGGTATTAAAGTAATTAAACCCTTATTGAAATAAAATCTACGACTATTTGAACGTTCATAAACTAAATTTGCTAAACAGAATAGACCTGAAGAACAAAGACCATGACCAATTATTAGAACAAGAGAACCTAATATACCTAAATTATTTATTGAAAAAATACCACAAATTACTAGAGCTATATGACTTACAGAAGAATAAGCAATTAAAGATTTTATATCAACTTGAAATATACAAATGAAACCAATAATTATTATACCAAATAAACTTAATCTAATTAAAAAAACATTATTAGATAAAAAAAATCCTTCCATAAAACAAAGTACACGTATTAAACCATAACCACCCAACTTTAAAAGAATACCCGCCAAAATTATAGAACCTGAAATAGGAGCTTCTACATGAGCCTTAGGTAACCAAAAATGAAAGAAAATTATGGGTATCTTAATTAAAAAAGCTAAAATTAAACCTAAGTATAAATAAAAATTATAATCAATTAAAATTAAAGGGTAAAATATACTAAAACAAGTATTATTAATATAAAAGATTGACAATAAAAGAGGTAAAGAACCAAAAAGAGTATAAAAAAGTAAATAAAACCCTGAAGAAAGGCGTTCAGGTTGATAACCTCAACCAAAAATTAATAAAAGTGTTGGAATTAAACTAGACTCAAAAAAAATATAAAACAAAAAGATGTTTTGAGTGGAAAAAGAAAGAATTAAAAAAAGAGTTAAAAAGATTACAACCAAAACAAAATAAACTGATGAACTTGTAAATTTAACCTTATAGCTAGCTAAAATTATTAATAAACTAATTCAAATTGTCAAGTAAATTAAAGAAGAAGAAAGAACATCTATTATAAAACCATAACTTAAAGATCTATAAAAATAAGTAAATAATCTCATATTAAAAAATAAAATTAAAGAAAGAAAAAAACAAGAGATTAAAATTATTCAGTTATCAAGAAAACACAAAGGGATCAAAAAAAAATAGAAAATTAATATCTTTATCATATTAAACTTCTAATATTTATTAAATTATCATTACCATGACAACGAATTATAGATACAAGAACTGAAAGTCCTAAAACCCCTTCACAAACAGAAAAAGTTAAAAAGAAGATAATGAAATAATATTCTCTTAAATATCTATAAAGAAAGAAAAAGAAAGAAAAAAAAATAACAACAACCAAGTATTCTAATCTTAACAAAGTTAAAAGTAAATGTTTTCGAGAAGAACATAAAATAACTAAGCCACAGAAAAATATATATCAAAAAATTAGATAATTTAATAAAATTAGTTTTAATAGTTTAAAAAAAAATAATGATCTTGTAAATCATAGATAGATAATTCTTTAAAACTTCAGCAAGAGAACAATTAGTCCTTACTTTAATCCCCAAAATTAATATTTTAAATAAAATACTCGCTGAATATGAAAATAATTTTTATACTTATAATTATAATAGCTACAACTATAATAGTATTAAAACATCCGTTAAGAATAGGATTTAATCTTATTTTAATTACCTTTTTGTCGTCAATCACAATAAGTATTTGAATAAAATACACATGATATTCATATATCTTGGTTTTAGTTATATTAGGGGGAATATTAGTATTATTTATATATATAGCTAGAATTGCCTCGAATGAAATTATAAAATTCTCATTTAAAACTTTAATTATAATAATTATCTCTATAATTGTTTCTATAGCTTTATTAAAAGAAGAAGTTATATCTTATGGATCTACCATTATTCAAACTATAGATGGACAACAAAATATATCCATAATAAAATTATTTAATACACAAAGATCAATTATTACAATTATAATAGCTTTATATTTACTAATAACTATAATTTATGTAATTTTTATTACAAATACATTTGAAGGACCAATACGAAAGAAAAATTATGAAAAAACCAATCCGGAAATCTCATCCCATAATCAAGATTATAAATTCATCTTTATTTGACCTACCAACACCATCATCGATCTCAATCTGGTGAAATTTTGGCTCACTTTTAGGAATATGTTTAATTATTCAAATCTTAACTGGTGTATTTCTAGCTATACATTATACAGCTGACATTAACATCGCATTTGATAGAGTTATTCATATTACACGAGATGTAAACTCAGGATGATTATTACGTAATATACATGCTAATGGAGCATCAATATTCTTTATTTGTTTATATTTACATATTGGACGGGGTATATATTATGGATCATATAAATTGTTTATAACATGAAGAGTGGGTGTAATTATATTATTTATTATTATAGCAACAGCCTTTTTAGGTTATGTTTTACCCTGAGGACAAATATCTTTTTGAGGAGCAACAGTTATTACTAATTTAATATCAGCTATTCCATATCTCGGAAATGAAATTGTAAAATGATTATGAGGTGGGTTTTCAATTGATAATGCTACATTAACTCGATTCTTCACATTACATTTTTTATTACCATTTATCCTAGCGGGAATAACAATAATCCATTTATTATTCTTACATCAGACTGGGTCTAATAACCCCACAGGTATTAATAGAAACTATGATAAGATACCATTTCACCCCTACTTCTCTATTAGGGACATTATAGGTATATTAGTTGCACTATATTTATTTCTTATAATTAATCTTTTAGAGCCACGTCTATTAGGAGATCCTGAAAATTTTATCCCAGCAAATCCTTTAGTTACTCCAATTCATATTCAACCAGAATGATATTTTCTTTTCGCATATGCAATTCTACGATCAATTCCAAATAAATTGGGGGGTGTAGTAGCTATAGTTTTATCTATTATAATGATAATAGTTATTCCTTTAACTTCAAAAAATAAATTTCAAAGAAATATATTTTACCCTATTAATCAAATAATATTTTGATCTTTCTTCACCATAGTACTTTTATTAACATGAATTGGGGCACGACCTGCCGAAGAACCATTCATTACAACAGGACAAATTATCACAACTTTATATTTTATATATTTCATTATTAACCCGATTATATTAAAAATATGAGATAAATTAACAGATTAGTTGACTAAGCTTTAGATAAGTGTATATTTTGAAAATATAAGAAAGAAGTTCAATTCTTCTATTAACTTAACTTATATTAATGATTATAAGTATTCAAATATAAAAGTAATAAACCCCATATAAAAAATAAAATAGTTTAAAGAAATAGGTAAAAAAACCTTTCAAGTCAAATATATTAATTTATCATAACGGAAACGAGGTAAAGTTCCTCGAACTCAAATAACCAAAAAAATAATAAAGACTAATTTTAAAAAGAACATCAATGAACCCATATCACAACCTAGAAAGAAAATAACAGTTAATAAACTTATAAAAATAATATTTATATATTCAGATAAAAAAATAAAAGCAAAACCCCCTCTACTATATTCAACATTAAATCCAGAAACAAGTTCTGATTCACCTTCAGCAAAGTCAAAAGGAGAACGATTAACTTCAGCTAAAAAAGAAGAAATTCAACAGAAGAATAAAGGAAAAGAGAAAAACATAAATCAAATATAATTTTGAAAATAAGAGAATAAGAATAAATCAAAACCATAAACAAATAAAATTAAACATAAAAGAATTATTGATATTCTTACTTCATAAGAAATGGTTTGAGCTATACAACGAAGCGCACCCAATATAGAATAATTAGAATTGGATGATCAACCACATATTAAGACCCCGTAAACACCTAAACTTGTACAACATAAAAAATATAAAAAACCCAAATTAAAATTATAAACATTAACCATAAAAGGAAATAATAATCAAAGTCTAAAAGACAATATTAACATAAAAACAGGAGAAAAATAGTAAATTATAAAATTAGATATATACAAATATGTTTGTTCCTTAAAAAACAATTTTAAACCATCACTAAATGGTTGTAATAAACCTATATAACCAACCTTATTAGGCCCCTTGCGTAACTGGATATAACCTAAAACCTTACGTTCTAATAAGGTTACAAAAGCTACAGATAATAAAACTATAACAAGTAAAAAGATAAAGATAATTAAATATATTACTATTTGTGTAATAAACACATATATAAATTCTAAATTTATAGCACTAATCTGCCAAAATAGTTAAAATTAATCAGATATCAATAATATTATTAAAGTAATTGGTCCTTTCGTACTAAATTACTAAAAATAAGGATAGAAACCGACCTGGCTCACGCCGGTCTGAACTCAAATCATGTAAGAATATAATGGTCGAACAGACCAAAAAGGCGAAAATCTACCCCCGCCCCTTATCTTAATTCAACATCGAGGTCGCAAACCTTTTCATCGATATGGACTCTCCAAAAAGATTACGCTGTTATCCCTAAGGTAGGTTAATCTTATAATCGAAAAATTCGGATCAAAAAAACATAAATTAATGAAAATAAGTAATGAAAGTTAATAAAATTTCATTGTCACCCCAACAAAACTAATTTTTCTAAAAAATAAATTAATAAACAAAAAAATATAATTTATAAAATTAGTAAACCTCTATAGGGTCTTCTCGTCCTATAAAAAAATTTCAGCTTTTTAACTAAAAAATTAAATTCAAATTAATTATCTAAAGAAAGACTATTTCTCATCAAACCATTCATTCTAGCCTCCAATTAAAAGACAAGTGATTATGCTACCTTCGTACAGTTAAAATACCGCAGCCTTTTAATATTTATAATCAATGGGCAGGCCCGATCTTATATAAAAAACAAAAGAACATGTTTTTGTTAAACAGGTGGAAATAAAAGTTGCCGAGTTACTATAAATAAATTAACTTAATTACTAATTTTAACATTATTAGATCTTTTTAAAATTAAAAGAAGAATTCTAATAAAAAATTAAAAATAAAAAAATCTTTATAAAAAATACATAATTATAACAAAATAAATAATGGAAATTTTTAATCCTAAATAATATTTTATAAGAAACATTTTTAAAAAAAAAAGAGAGCTTATCCCCCCTTATTTTTAATTAATAAACTTTAAATAATTAAATTAATTAGAGCATTATTAAAAATGAATTATATTCAATTATTAGAAAACTAGATATTATCTTAAATGGAAAGCATATAACCTCTAAAATATAATTATAAATTTTTTTGAAACAAAAAGAAACATTATATTTTAAATCTTAAGATTTCGAGAAAAAAAAATAATTTATTAATTTTATTAAACCCTGATGCAAAAGGTACTCCAAATAATAAATACTTTATTTGTAAAAAAGTTAGACCTTTACAGTTATTAAAACAAAAGATATTAATTCTTAATAATACTAAAAAATAAAATATTTTTATTAAAAAGGTTAAAAAATAAAAAAATTATAACATATATTAATCAAGATGAGTTGAGTTGCACAACAAAATTTATTAATGTAAATAATAAGTTCCCTAAAGGAAACACCTTGAACTTACCAGGCCCACCTTCCGGTAGGCCTACTTTGTTACGACTTATCTCAACTATTTTATAATGAGAGTGACGGGCGATGTGTACATTATTTAGAACTCAAATCAAAATTAAAAGTTTTATAAAAATTACAACCAAATCCAATTTCAGGATAAAATCAAATTTAACCATCCAAAAATAAAATTAATGTAACCCACCTCCACTTAAATATAGCTACATCTTGACCTAACATTAAATTCATAAAATTTTAAGAAAATATTCTTATAAAACATTCAATGACAGCGATATATAAACAAAATTTAAGTCAAATCAATCGTGGATTATCAATTACGGGGCAGGTTCCTCTGGAGAGAATAAATAACCGCCAAATTCTTTTAATTTTAAGAACATAACTATTAATATTAAAGCAAATTTAAGATCATAATAATAGGGTATCTAATCCTAGTTTTTATATGAATTTCATATATCTATATAAACTAATAAAAAATTATTAAATTTGAATTTCACCTCAAAATAAAAATTTTAATTATAAAATTAATATAATATTTAGCCGAAAAAATTCAATTTAACTAATTGTATAACCGCGACGGCTGGCACAATTTTTGTCAGTTATAATTAAAACCCTGGTTTTATCTTGAAATAAAAACCAAAAATAAACACTGAAACAAAAACTCATTTAGAAATTAAAGAAAACCTTACATATAATAAAGTTCAAAATCCAAACTTAAAAGAAAGAATCAAACTTTAATTTTTATAATTAAGATATCAAAAGGAACGGGTTTATAACCCCCTCCCCCTCCTATATTCCGTATCTCCGCTCGTACCCATCGCCATATAACTTACCCCCTATAAATATTTATATGATTATAATATCCTATCTATATACTAGTATTACTACTCTCTCATTATATGTACTGTTACCTATATCTAAATACTTACATACCCTGATTATTTATTATATGTACTATATACTTACATCCGTAATATCTCTATATACCCTTGACATTACATGTGTTGTCACCTAACCCTAAATCATCTCATATATATGTTACTTATAGTCTGATCCTTCCAACCTTATATCTCGGTCTCTTATATCGCCATAGTTCTTATTAGTAAACATCTCTTTTTATCTCAATTCTTCTTTTCCAACCATTCTATATTGATCATGTGTTACATTGTTATATATCATGTACTATTACCTATTCAATCCACTCCTATCTCTACTTGGGATGCCGGCTTACATCGTCTAAATATTCCTATCTGTTATATATTAGTATTCTTTCCCTTTTCTTAAATAGTCTTATATATATATATATATTATCCCCCCCCTTCTTTTATACTTTTTTTAAAATATTTAATTAACATTAACAGTAATTATATAATAATATATAATTTATTAAAATTAAATAAACCAATTTACCTTATTTAATAAAATTATTTGTTTGACAGGACCAAATATGCTTCTTCCCAGAAAATTAGAATTAATTTTAAATAAGTTCCTAAAAAAGTTATTAATTAAATAATAAGATGCCTGAATAAAGGGCTATTTTGATAGAATAGATAATGTAATTTTATTACTCTTATTATATTATTTAGAATTAAACTAATCCTTTGAAATCAAAATTCAATGTGCATCATTACACCTAAATATAGAAAGATAAGCTAAACTTAAGCTTTTAGGTTCATACCCTGAAAATAGAAAATAATTCTTCTTTCTA